TAATTCCCTATCGACAACATATCTAAATAATAGATATCTGTGTAACAATTTATGTTCTGGGGTTTACATATACTCATATGTTTTGTTATAATTGCAATTGAGAAGGATTTTTTGATTGAAAAAATCAATACTGATTAGTTCTGTCTCAATTTGTATTTTCTTATGTCATTAGGAAAACGCAATTTGAGATTCAAATCCCAGAATCGTTCATGAATTCGAAGCAAGCAGTCAATAGTTAATGGTTCAAATTTGTCGGCGGAAAATACCCATTTGATTTCTCAATAGAAAAGTGAGAGAATGTTTTTAGCATTGTGTAGTTTCAGATACTATACAATCAATCGAAGGGATGGATCAAATCCAATCAAAAAGGGGTCTTTCTTTTAGGACAAGGATTAAGGAGTCAAAATGCAAGTACAATAAAAATTCAGTAATCCGGGAAAATTTTCATCTATTTTGTATCATTTTGGCGGCATGGCCGAGTGGTAAGGCGGGGGACTGCAAATCCTTTTTCTCCAGTTCAAATCTGGGTGTCGCCTGATCAACAAAAAACTCGAAATCTCTTCTGTTTTGCTGAACTCGCAGAATTCTTCCCCGGTAGAAGTCGAGGAAACCGACTGTTGATACTTTGTTTGATTCTAAGCATGTGGTCTGAAGGTTTTTCTAAAAGAAAAGATTGTGAATCCTCGTTCGCATCTAGGATTCAAGGAAATATTCTAATCTACTGGTAGAGGGGTTATCAAGACTTCACGATTCCCTTCTATTACTAAGGGAGTGTCTAATGACTGGATCTTGAATCAAATTGTAGAGCCTGATAGGAATTTCAATTAATAGTTTTGGAAAGGGTTTATATACGACGGACTCGCGCGAATCTCTGAGTGCTCAGGTATCCATATTAGATTGGATGGATAATTGACTTTTATAGAAAAAGGGTCAAAAAGAAAGAATTTCTTTTCGGCAACCCCTAGTCAAGCCCCCTCTTTCAGAGCGATAATCGGGAAAGGGGGTACGGATTAGATCAAATGGGGAAATAGAGGTCTGTAATAGATGGTGATCTCTCTCTTTTAGTGATTTCTCCCCTTCTGTTTTTACTTACGAAGGTCACCAAAACAAAAAAAGAATAGGGCTTATTATTCTTATTCCTACATGTTCCCATTCCCTTAGGATGTTACTACGTATTTTGCTTGTGTTTAATCTTTCCCGATTCGAAATTCGAAATCATAATCGATTTATTGGATTGGTTTCTCAATAGTGTTAGGTCAGAATCCCTTTTTGACTCTGCGCCATTGATTCCACTATTATTAGTGAAGAATAATGGAATAATTCCTTCGTATTTATAGAGATAGGGGACATAATTCACATGGATATAGTAAGTCTCGCTTGGGCTGCTTTAATGGTAGTCTTTACATTTTCCCTTTCACTCGTAGTGTGGGGAAGAAGTGGGCTCTAGAAGTACTACTAATTGAGTTGAGGAATCAAACCGTATCAATTGTTTTATAGATCGTTCTGCAACGCGTTTTGAACTATTAAAAAGAATCTGCATTTCGAATCCCATTGGACTTGGACTCCAATGGAGTAATCTAGGATATGAACTCTTTCAATCAAAGCGATATTTCAGCGATTCCCGTGTTTGTATTTCGAAAAGAAAGGGATTCAGATGATTGGAAATTGATTCCAACCTAAAATTCTTCCGAAATTTTCTATTTCAATCAATGGAATGGGCTCTTACTATCTTTATAGATGGATACTGAGGAAGACCGGACCTTTTTTTTTTGATTTCTTTCCCTCTTTACTCTTCAAAGAAGAAGTCGGTTTGTTAAGTGTATACGCACCGCACTTTCTATGAGAAATGATAGAGAGATAGTAGTTGTCTAACGAAAGACTATGCAATAATAAGATCTTGACTCGGGCGAGTGACATATTGGACATTTACCGCCTGCTTTCTAATTTTAGAAAGACGATTTATGCTTTATCGACTTATTTCATATCCTGGTTCGGGCGTTAAATAAAAATCGGTGAGGTTTACTCTTCCTTATTAGTAACAGGAAATGAATTAGAATCCTAAGAGAAGAATTATTTCCGATTGATCGGAACAAATAGATGTAGCAAATTGGGTGTTATGTCAATTCCCAATCCCATACAATATATGGAATTAATATACACATATATGAATATGAAGAGAATATTCTAAATGGATCTATAGAAACTTAAGCCTTTATCTTTAATCTTTATTCTAGATTACAACTTTATAGACTAAGTTTATAGACTAAGAGATAGATAGTATGAAATAGATGAATCTTTCTTTCTACCATACTATCTATCTCTTAGAATACTGCCAATTATAGTCCGCTCATTTCATTTAAGTTAAGACGTGAAATTGGAATCCTTTTCATTTGACTTCGTCCATTTTTGATAAGAACTCAGAAGGAAAGTTTCATTCAAATGAATTTGAAAATTCAATTGAATTAATCATTTTGACTGACTGTTTTTACGTAAATGATAAGTAGAAAAGCGGTAGGAACTAGAATGAATAGTGCAGTAGCAATAAATGCAAGAATATTTACTTCCATAATCTCATCGGTTTTTTTACTTCGCAATAACTCGGGATTTAATCCCCTAGAGATGATAAATCTTTCGTCTGTAAATTCAATGAATGAATTACCTCTCGATGATCTTGAATCGGATCAATATCATGAATAACAATATCTGATCTATCAAATCAATTCGTCGTCGAGACTTGAATAGTATAACATAGGAAGTTCTTTTATCCATACCGAATCAAAATTTGGATTCCTGACCCAATCAATCCACAATTCCTTTATTTATCATCCGTCATCTGATGAAGGATCATCAGATTGCCTTTCCACTTCGATTAATCACATAGTTACAAACCTAAACAAACAAGAAAAGCGAAATGAAAAAAAAAAGAGTTAAGTTCTAAACTCCTTTTTTTACTGTGATTTTTTGGAAGATAAAGAGGTTTGATAAAGATGAGGCCGGTATAAAAGATCTAATATTCATCAAATTCACTATTTTAGGGTTTGGGATTTCTTCGATGGGCCCTTAAAACAAAATGGAAAAATAGGAAAGAAAAAAGAAATAAAGACTCCTTTTTGCTTTGGGAATCAAACCCCCCGACACCCTTTACTAGTTAGTTCATAGAAAGGGAAAAATGAATTGATGTATTTATTGGATATTGGATCTGTCGGGACTGGCGGGGCTCGAACCCGCAGCTTCCGCCTTGACAGGGCGGTGCTCTGACCAATTGAACTACAATCCCAGGGAAATAAGGGATCTAGCAGAAAATTTGATTCTTTTTTATCTTCGTCTGGGGTATTTCTGAAGGACAAGGGGGTTTATACCATCTCATGGTAGATTGGCTAATTTTTGGGCCGAGCTGGATTTGAACCAGCGTAGACATATTGCCAACGAATTTACAGTCCGTCCCCATTAACCGCTCGGGCATCGACCCAGGAAGAATCAATTTTAGGCTTATTGGTAATCCATGATCAATTTCCTTTCGTAGTACCCTACCCCCAGGGGAATTCGAATCCCCGCTGCCTCCTTGAAAGAGAGATGTCCTAAACCACTAGACGATGGGGGCCGCCTTGCCCAACCGCTCTCATACTATGATCATAGTATGATCCGTTTTTTGAAATTGTCAATATAATGGAATGATTAGATCTGAGGGATCTTTCCGTTTTTCAGAATTGTATATAATTTTTGGATTCGTCATTCATGAATCGTCCATTAGAATCGCCATTCTCTATCATTCTCTATATAAATATAAATCTACTAAAATAAATCTAGTAAACGGGATCAAGAAGTTATCAAAAATTTTCTCTAAGACTTTAGTTCAAGGGTACAAGTAGAATCTCTTCATCACATGATTCGATGAAATATCTTGAAATTTCTTTTATGGCGAACAAGTGCATTTTGTTTTGATAGGGATCATCTCAATAAAAGAAATTAAATTAGGGCCGGTCTTGAAACAATTCATTTTACCCTAGACTTGCTAGGTAAATCCATTTGATTATTCAAAAATCAGCGACTAGCCACTATGAGTCTACTGCATATACTTATGTATAAAATATACATATGTATAATAAATAATATATAATATATTAATATATAATAATTATTAATATTAATATATAAAATATATAATTTATTTTATTATTTTTTTTATTATATAATATATATAATATATAATTTATATTATAATATATAATTTATATTATAATATATAATTTATATAATTTAATATATAATAATAAATATAATAATATATAATAATAAATATAATAAATATAAATAGAATAATATAAATATATAATATTAAATATAATAATTAAATATAATATTAATAATATAAATATATAAATAAATATATAATATAATTATATATATATATATAATATATATAATATATAATATAATAATATATAAAATAATAATATATAAAATAATAATATATAAATTATAAATAAATTATAAATAATATATTTATTAAATAATATATTTATTATTTATTATGTATATTTATATATATATTACCATATTACCTTATATATTGTGACTCGTTCGGGAATTAAATCAAATAAGCCCTTTTAACTCAGTGGTAGAGTAACGCCATGGTAAGGCGTAAGTCATCGGTTCAAATCCGATAAGGGGCTTTTCTTTTTTTCATAAAAGTCCAGTCATAGTATTTAGAAAATAGAGATACTTTTTTGTATTCCAAATACAAAAGGAACTAACCGGATAATACGTTAGCATTATACTGAGTTAGAGTATATTCTAGTTAGAAAGTGAAACATTTGTTCGGTAAATTTTCATTATTATGAATAATCATAAGGCGCCTCTTGAATCACCAAAGATCCCTATTTTCCATTATACCAATCAAATCCATTGGAAAGATTCGAAATCAACAAAAGAAAAAGTAAGTGGACCTGACCCATTTAATTATGACTATATCCGCTATTCTGATATTCAAATTCGATAGA